AATGAATTGCCTGATTAAAGGATTACTTTGATAGAGTAAATTATATAATTAAATATTATATTCATTATATTTAATAGAATTAAACTATTTCTAAAAGAATCAAAATCTCTTGTGCATCATACACTAAAATATAAAAAGATAAGCTAATTAAGCTATTGGGTTCATACCCCATTTATAAAGGTTAAATCCTTTTCTTTTTAATTAATTTTATAAAATTATTATTTTTTTTTATATTAATTATTAGATCTTTAATTTCAATTTCTTCAAATTCTTGATTTAGAATATGAATTGGATTAGAAATAAATTTAATATCTTTTATCCCCCTAATAATAGATAATAAACTTTTATCTTCTGAATCATCAATTAAATATTTTTTAATTCAAACTTTAAGATCTTTAATTTTATTATTCTCTTTTACATTATTATTATTTTTTTTTAATGAAATATTTAAAATTTTAATGATAATTTCTTTATTTTTAAAAATAGGAGCAGCTCCTTTTCATCTTTGATATCCTTCAGTAATAGAAGGATTATCATGAATAAATTCATTTATTTTAATAACATGACAAAAATTAACCCCTATAATTTTAATATCATATATTTTTGAATTTAAATTTATTACTATTATCATTATTTTTTCTTCAATAATTGGAAGAATAATAAGAATTAATCAAAATTCATTACGAAAATTTTTATCATTTTCTTCAATTAATCATTTAGCTTGAATAATTTCTTCTTTATTTATCAGAAATTTAATAATATTTATTTATTTTTTAATATATTCATTAATAACTTTTTCTATTATTTCTTATTTTTATATATTTAATATTTCTTATATTAATCAACTATATTCTTCATTTTTTTTTAATAAATATTTTAAATTTTTTATAGTTTTTAATTTATTTTCATATGGAGGATTACCTCCTTTTTTAGGATTTTTTCCCAAATGATTAATTATTCAAAATTTATGTAATTTAAATATATTTTTTTTATTATTTATTTTAATTTTTAGATCTTTAATTTTATTATATCTTTATATTCAATTAAGTTTTAATATAATTATATTTAATTTTATTGAAAATAATTGAATTACTTATAAATTCATTAATTATAAAAATTTTTTAATAATAATTTTTAGGTCATCATTTAATTTATGAATAATTTTAATTTTCCCTTCTATATATTTTTTTCTTTAAAGGCTTTAAGTTAAATAAACTAATAGCCTTCAAAGCTAAAAATATTAGAATAATCTTTTAAGCCTTAGTATTTTTACACCTTTAGAATTGCAGTCTAATATCATTTTTGACTATAAAGCCTTGATTAAAAAGATTTTTCTTATTCATAGATTTACAGTCTATTGCTTTTATTCAGCCATTTAATCGCAACAATGGCTTTATTCTACTAATCATAAAGATATTGGAACATTATATTTTATTTTTGGAATTTGATCAGGTTTAATTGGAACATCAATAAGATTAATTATTCGTATAGAATTAAGTCATCCTGGAATATTAATTGGAAATGATCAAATTTATAATTCAATTGTTACAGCTCATGCTTTTTTAATAATTTTTTTTATAGTTATACCTATTATAATTGGAGGATTTGGAAATTGATTAATTCCTTTAATACTAGGAGCTCCAGATATAGCTTTCCCTCGAATAAATAATATAAGATTTTGACTTCTTCCTCCATCACTATCATTTCTTATTATTAGATCTCTTACTGATAATGGAGCAGGAACAGGATGAACAGTTTATCCCCCCCTTTCTTCAAATATTTCTCATATAGGACAATCTGTAGATTTAGCTATTTTTTCCCTTCATTTAGCAGGAATTTCATCAACATTAGGAGCTATTAATTTTATTTCTACAATTTTTAATATACGACCAAAAGGAATAAATTTAGATCAAATACCATTATTTATTTGATCAGTTTTAATTACTGCTTTTCTTTTACTTTTATCTCTTCCTGTTTTAGCAGGAGCAATTACTATATTATTAAGAGATCGAAATTTTAATACTTCATTTTTTGACCCTGCAGGTGGAGGAGATCCAATTTTATATCAACATTTATTTTGATTTTTTGGTCATCCTGAAGTTTATATTCTTATTCTTCCCGGATTTGGTATTATTTCTCATATTATTTGTCAAGAATCAGGAAAAAAAGAAACATTTGGATCATTAGGAATAATTTATGCTATATTAGCTATTGGAATTTTAGGATTTATTGTTTGAGCTCATCATATATTTACAGTTGGAATAGATGTTGATACTCGAGCATATTTTACATCAGCAACAATAATTATTGCTATTCCAACAGGTATTAAAATTTTTAGATGATTAGCTACTCTTTATGGATCAATTTTTAAATTTTCTCCTACAATTTTATGATCATTAGGATTTATTTTTTTATTTACTATAGGAGGATTAACTGGAGTAATTTTAGCAAATTCATCAATTGATATTATTCTTCATGATACTTATTATGTTGTAGCTCATTTCCATTATGTATTATCAATAGGAGCTATTTTTACAATTTTAGCCGGATTTATTTATTGATATCCTTTATTTTCAGGTTTATCAATAAATTTTAATTTATTAAAAATTCAATTTTTTATAATATTTTTTGGAGTAAATATAACTTTTTTTCCTCAACATTTTTTAGGATTAATAGGAATACCTCGACGATATTCAGATTTTCCAGATTCATTCTTATTATGAAATATAATTTCATCAACTGGATCAATTATATCATTTATTAGAATATTATTTTTTATATTAATTATTTTTGAAAGATTTTATTTTAAACGAAAAATTTTATTTTCTAATAAATTAAATTCTTCTATTGAATGATTACAAAATAATCCTCCAATAGAACATAGATATCTTGAACTTCCAATATTAACATCTTTCTAATATGGCAGATTAATGTAATGAATTTAAACTTCATAAATAAAGACTTTCTTTTATTAGAATAATGACAACATGATATTCAATAAATTTACAAGATAGAGCATCTCCATTAATAGAACAATTAATTTTCTTTCATGATCATACATTAATAATTATTTTAATAATTACTATTTTCATTATATATATTATATTAAATATATTTATTAATAAATTTATAAATCGTTTTCTTTTACATGGTCAATTAATTGAATTTATTTGAACTTTAATTCCATCTATTATTTTATTATTTATTGCTCTTCCTTCTTTACGATTATTGTATCTTCTAGATGAAATTTATGAACCTTCATTAACATTAAAATCTATTGGAAATCAATGATACTGAAAATATGAATATTCTGATTTTAAAAATATTGAATTTGATTCTTATATAATTCCTCAATCAGATTTAAATTTAAATGATTTTCGATTATTAGAAGTAGATAATCGAGTAATTATTCCTATAAATTCAAAAATTCGGATATTAGTTACATCAATAGATGTAATTCATTCATGAACTATTCCATCATTAGGATTAAAAATTGATGGAACACCAGGGCGTTTAAATCAAATTAATTTTTTAATTAATCGTCCTGGATTATTTTTTGGTCAATGCTCTGAAATTTGTGGTGCTAATCATAGATTTATACCTATTGTTATTGAAAGAATTTCATCAAATTATTTTATTAACTGAATTAAAAATTTTTAAACATTAGATGACTGAAAGCAAGTAATGGTCTCTTAAACCAATTTATAGTAAATTAGCAATTACTTCTAATGAATTATAAATTTAATAATAATTTTATAAAAAAAAAATTAGTTAAAATATAACATTAGTTTGTCAAACTAAAATAATTAAATATTAATATTTTTTAATTCCTCAAATATTTCCAATAAACTGATTATTAATTTATATTATTTTTATCATTATTTTTATATTATATATAATTAAAATTTACTTTTCTTTTTTTCAAAAAATACCTAATAATTCAATACAAATTAATTTTAAAAAAAAAATAAATTGAAAATGATAAACTTATTTTCTTCATTTGATCCATCTTCATCATTTTTTATAATTCAACTTAATTGATTAAGAATTTTTATTGGATTATTTATTATTCCTTCAATATTTTGAATTTTTCCTTCTCGGTATAATCTAATTTGAATAAATATTATTTTATTTTTACATAAAGAAATTAAAATTTTATTAAATAAAAATTTATTTAAAGGATCTTCACTTCTATTAATTTCAATTTTTTCTATTATTTTATTTAATAATTTTATTAGATTATTTCCATATATTTTTTCTTGTTCTAGTCATATAATTTTTTCTATTTCATTATCTCTTCCTATTTGAATATCATTAATAATTTTTAGTTGAATTAATAATTATAATCATATATTTGCTCATTTAATTCCTGAAAATACACCATTTATTCTTCTTCCTTTAATAGTATGTATTGAAACTATTAGAAATATTATTCGACCACTTACTTTAGCAATTCGATTATCTGCAAATTTAATTGCAGGACATCTTCTTTTAACTCTTTTAGGAAATATTAGAATATTAATTAATTTCCCATTATTATTTATTCTATTATTTATTCAATTAATTCTTATATTTTTAGAATTAGCAGTTTCAATTATTCAATCATATGTATTTATAATTCTATTAACTTTATATTCTAGAGAAATTATTTAATGATAAATCAAAATCACCCTTTTCATTTAGTTAATCCAAGTCCTTGACCAATTTTAACTTCTTTTAGAATTATATTTATTATAATAAGAATAATTAATTTATGAAAATTTAAATACTTATCAATATTATTTTATATTAGAATTTTAATAATCATTTGATGCTTATATCAATGATGACGAGATATAATTCGAGAAAGAACTTTTCAAGGTCATCATACTAAAAGAGTAATAATTAATTTAAAATTAGGAATAATTATATTAATTTTATCTGAAATTATATTTTTTTTATCATTTTTTTGAACATTTTTTCATAATAGATTAGCCCCATCTATTGAATTAGGAATAATTTGACCACCAAAAGGAATTAACCCTTTTAATCCTTTTCATATTCCTTTATTAAACACAATTATTCTTTTAACATCAGGAATTTCAATTACTTGAACTCATAATAGAATTTTAAAGAATAATTATTCTCAAACTTCTCAAAGTCTATTTTTTACTATTATATTTGGAATTTATTTTATTTTTCTTCAATTATATGAATACTTTATAGCTCCATTTTCAATTTCTGATTCAGTATTCAGATCAATTTTTTTTATAGCAACAGGTTTTCATGGAATTCATGTAATAATTGGAACATCATTTTTATTAATTTGTTTATTTCGACATATAAAATTTCATTTTTCAAATTATCATCATATTGGATTTGAATTAGCAGCATGATATTGACATTTTGTTGATGTTATTTGACTATTTTTATTTTTATCAATATATTGATGAGGAAATTAATAAATTATTTATATAATATATTTAGTATATTTGACTTCCAATCAAAAAGATTTTATTTAAAATATAAATAATTTTTATTATTATAATTATAAGAATTTTATTTTTTATTTTTAGATTAATTATTCTATTATTTTCTTTTATTATTTCAATTAAAATAATATTAGATCGAGAAAAATCATCCCCATTTGAATGTGGATTTGATCCAAAATCATCTTCACGAATTCCATTCTCTTTACATTTTTTTTTAATTACAGTAATATTTTTAATTTTTGATGTAGAAATTACTTTAATTCTTCCAATAATATTATTATTTTCTTTTTCTAATTTAATTAATTGATCAATTTTATCAATTTATTTTATTTTTATTCTATTAATTGGATTATATCATGAATGAAATTTAGGAATATTAAATTGACTATAGGGTTGAAGTTTTAACATTTGATTTGCAATCAAATAATTATTGAATTAATATTCAATCTACCTTAAATATGAAGTATTATACATTTAGTTTCGACCTAACCTTTGGTAATTTTTACCCATATTTAATTGAAACCAAAATAGAGGTAAATCATTGTTAATGATTTCATTGAAAAATAAATTCCAATTAAAGAAATATGATGATCAAGAAAAAGCTTCTAACTTTTATCTTTAAATGGTTAAATTCCATTAATATTTCTATTTATATAGTTTAAAAAAAACTTTATATTTTCATTATAAAAATAGAAAATTTTCTTATAAATATACTAATTTTCATGAAAAATGAATATAATTAAATAAATACAATAATATACTATAAATAATTATATATTTATTCAAAGATTTTTATCACCTTAATATTTTCAATATTATACTCTATTTAAGCTATTTGAATAAAAAATTATAAAAATAAAATAAATTATTATAAACCAAAAATAAAATCTTATTATATAAATTCTATAATTATTTATATGAAATAATTGAATTTTTTTTATTAAATTTATTATTTCTACAGAAAATTTTATTCTTCCATAATATTCAGATCAACCAAAATCAATTATTTTTGAATAAATTTTTCTAAATCTTATTAATTTATAAATAAATAAATTTACTGAAATATTTGGTAAAAATCATATTATTCTATTAAATATTACAAATTTATAAATAAATTTATAATTAAAAAGTAAAATTTTATTAATTAAATAACCTAAAAATCCTCCAATTAAACAAATAATGATAACTATATTTTTAAAATAAATAGGTAAAATAATAACTTCAGGAAAAGGAAAAATTAATCATATTAATATTCTTCCTATTATTAATCTAAAAATTATTATAATAATTATTCTAAAATTTATATTATTTATATTTTTTGATAAATTTATAAAAGAATAATATTGATAATCCATAATTATTAAATAATAAATTAAACGAATTGAATATATTACTGTTATTCCAGTTGAAATTAAAACTAATACTATACAAAATATATTAATTTTTATTATTATTATCATTTCTAAAATTAAATCTTTTGAATAAAATCCTGATAAAAAAGGTATTCCACATAAAATTAAATTTCTTAAAATTAAACATGAACATTCTAAAGGTATTAAATTAATTAATCTTCCTATTTTTCGAATATCTTGAGTTATTATTAAATTATGAATAATTACACCTGCACATAAAAATATTAATGCTTTAAATAAAGCATGAACTAATAAATGAAAAAATGCTAACTCATATTTTCCTAATGATAAAATTACTATTATTAATCTTAATTGACTTAAAGTTGATAAAGCAATAATTTTTTTTAAATCAAACTCATAATTTGCTCCAATTCCTGCTATAAATATTGTTAATCTTGAAATTAATAATAATAAATTTATAATATTTTCATTTAAAAATATAAAATTAAAACGAATTATTAAATAAACTCCTGCAGTCACAAGAGTAGATGAATGAACTAGTGCAGATACAGGAGTAGGAGCAGCTATTGCTATTGGTAATCATGAAGAAAAAGGAATTTGAGCTCTTTTTGTAATTGAAGCAATTAAAATAAAATATATAATTATTTCTATATTTTTATCTAAATAAAAATCATTATAAAATATAAAATTTCATGAACCAAAATTTATCATATAAACAATTGAAAATAATATTGCAATATCACCAATTCGATTAGATAAAATTGTTATTATTCCTGCTCTATAAGATTTTACATTTTGAAAATAAATAACTAAACAATAAGAAACAAATCCTAATCCATCCCACCCTAATAAAATACTTATAAGTCTAGGTCTAATAATTAATAAAATTATTGATAAAACAAATATTATTACTAATATAATAAATCGATTTTTTTTAATATCTATTATTATATAATCAATTCTATACTTAATTACTATTGATGAAATTAATATTACAAATGAAATAAATATACAAGATATTCAATCTAATAATAATAATATAGTAAATTTTATTCTTATAAAATTATAAAATTGAAACTCTAATATTAATCTTGAATTATTTATTATAAAAAATATTGAAACATTAAATATTAATAATCTAAATAAAATTAATATATAAAATCTAAATTTATAAATTCTTATTTTCAAAATTTAAAAAGACTATTCTTATTTTTGATTCCACAAATCAATGTTTTTTTTTAAACTATTTAAATATAATAATATTATTATTTTAAATATTAATAAATTAATAGGAATTCAATGTAAAAATATTAAATAATATTCTCGTAATCTTCCTACTCTAAATCTAAAAATTCCTATATTAAATTTTCCATGTTGACTATATGAATATAAATAAATATTATAAACCCCGCAAAAAAAAGCATAAAAAAATAAATAAATTAATATTAATCATGATCATATAATTATTCTATTTATTAATATAATTTCAGATAATAAATTTAATGAAGGAGGAATTGCTAAATTTATTGAACACATAAAAAATCATCATAATCTCATTTTTGGTATTAAATTAATTAATCCTTTATTAATAAATAAACTTCGACTTCCTAATCGCTCATATGAAAAATTAGCTAAACAAAATATTCCTGATGAACATAATCCATGTGCAATTATTAAATTTATAGATCCAATAACCCCATAAAATCTTATTGTTATTAATCCACATAAAACTATTCCTATATGAGCTACTGAAGAATAAGCAATCAAACTTTTTAAATCAACTTGTCGGACACAATTAATTCTAATTAAAACTATCCCAATAATTCTAATTCTTATTCATAAATAATTATATAAATAATTTATTATTATTAAGAATGAAATAACTCGAATTAATCCATATCCCCCTAACTTTAATAAAACACCAGCTAAAATTATTGATCCTGAAATTGGAGCTTCAACATGTGCTTTTGGTAATCATAAATGAACTAAAAATATAGGTATTTTTACTAAAAAAGCCAAAATTAATCTAAAATATAATAATCTAGAATTAATATTTATAAATCTTAAAATATAAAAATCAAGAATCTTATAATTATTATATAAATATATAATTCCAAATAATATAGGTATAGATATAATTAATGTATAAAATAATAAATATATTCCAGCTTGAACTCGTTCAGATTGATATCCTCAACCTAAAATTAAAAATAATGTAGGAATTAATCTCCCTTCAAAAAATAAATAAAATTTTATTAATCTTATTCTCATAAATCTTAATAATAATATTAATAATAAAATTAATAAATTAAATAAAAATATTATTAAATATTCATTATTTTCATAAACTTTATTTCTAGCTAAAAATATTAAAATTAAAATTCAAATTCTTAAATAAATAAATATATATGAAATATTATCAATTCTAAATGAATATGAAATTATTCTTCTAAATCTATAAATATTTATAAAAATTATTAAATAAAATATTAATAATATTAAATAAATAAAAACCATTCAATAATTTTTTTTATTAAAAATTAAAAATATTAAACAACTATTAAACATAATTAATTTTATCATTTATAAAATATTAAAAACTTGAAAATTATCATTTCCATATATTCGAACTATTGAAACTAAAATTGATAATCCTAAAACACCTTCACAAACTGTTATTACTAAAAAAATTATTAATAAAAAATATATATTAAATATTATTCTAATATATATATATATAATTATAAATAATCTTAATACTATATATTCTAATCTTAATAATATTATTAATAAATGTTTTTTATTTTTAATAAATACTAATATTCCTATTAAAAATATTATTTCAAAAAAATATATTATCATTAGTTTTAATAGTTTAATAAAAACATTGGTTTTGTAAACCAAATTTAAATAAATATATTTAAAACATCAAGAAAAAATTAATAATTGATATTTAATTTCCAAAATTAATATTTTACTTTAAACTATTTCTTGCCATTATGATCGTTTGCCATTAAAGTTCCAGGTAGTTTGCAGGATTCTGCATTTGGAAACCGCTCAGAAAGTCACTGGCTATCTAAGATTAATTTTAATAATTCAAACTTTAATCATTTCAATTTTATCAAGAATAATAAATAAAAATTCTTGATTTTCATTTATTTTATTTTTAATTTTTATTGGTGCATTATTAATCTTATTTATTTATATTACTTCTTTAACTTCTAATAAATTATTTAATTTTTCATATAAAATAATAATAATTCCTTTAATTTTTATATTAATTTTTATAATAATAAATAAAAAATTATATTTATGAAATTTTATTAATTCAGATATATTTATTATAGAAAAATATAATTATATTAATAATTTCTATGAATTAATTATATTATTTAATTTTCCTTCAAATATATTAATTTTAATAATCATAATATATTTACTTTTTACATTAATTAGAATTATAAAAATTACAAAATTTAATAAAGGACCATTTCGATTAATAAACTAATGAATATTATAAAAAAATCAATTATTAAATCAATTAATAAATCAATTTTTGATTTACCAACTCCATCTAATATTTCAATTTTATGAAATTTTGGATCATTATTAGGATTATGTTTAATTATCCAAATTATTTCAGGATTTTTTTTATCAATACATTATACTCCAAATATTAATCTTGCATTTAATAGAATTATTCATATTAACCAAGATGTAAATTTTGGATGAATCATCCGATATATTCATATAAATTGTGCATCAATATTTTTTATTTGTATTTATTTACATATTTGTCGAGGAATTTATTATAAATCATTCTTTTTTATAAAAACTTGATTTTCTGGAACATTAATTCTTTTAATTTTAATAATAACTGCTTTTATAGGATATGTATTACCTTGAGGTCAAATATCATTTTGAGGAGCTACTGTTATTACAAATCTATTATCAGCAATTCCATATTTAGGAAATTATATTGTTCAATGAATTTGAGGAGGATTTTCTTTAAATAATGCAACTTTAACTCGATTTTTTTCACTTCATTTTATTATACCATTTGTTATTCTTGCTATAACAATAATTCATTTAATATTATTACATGAAACAGGATCAAATAATCCAATTGGATTAAATTCAAATCTTGATAAAATTCCTTTTCACCCTTATTTTTCATTAAAAGATTTAATTGGATTTATTATTTTAATAATAATAATTTTAATTCTAATCATATATAATCCATATTTATTTAATGATCCTGATAATGCTATTCCTGCTAATCCTTTATCTACTCCTCCACATATTCAACCTGAATGATATTTTTTATTTGCTTATGCAATTCTTCGATCTATTCCCAATAAATTAGGAGGAGTGATTGCTCTATTATTTTCTATTCTAATTTTATTTTCTCTTCCAATTACACATAAAAAAATAATTCAAAGAAATTCATTTTCCCCATTTAATAAATTATTATTTTGATTTTTAATTTCAATTTTAATTTTATTAACATGAATTGGTTCAAAACCTATTGAATTTCCATATATTTTAATTGGTCAAATTTTAACAATTTTTTATTTTAGATTTTTTTTAATTAACCCAATAATCAATAATTGATGAAATAAAATTATATTATAGTTAATGAGCTTGATAAAGCTTATATTTTGAAAATATAATATAGAAATAAAATTTTCTATTAACTTTACTAAAAATAATTCACTAAAAATATATAAAAATTTTATAACCAATAATAAATAATAAAATATTTAAAGAAAAAGGTAAAAATCTTTTTCATGCTAAATATATTAATTTATCATATCGAAAACGCGGAAATCTACCACGAACTCAAATAAATAAAAATAAAATAATCATAAATTTTATATAAAATATTAATGAATAAATATTTCTTCCTAAAAATATTAATGAAAATAAAATTCTTATAAATATAATTATTATATATTCAGCTAAAAAGATTAAAGCAAATCTTCCCCCACCATATTCAATATTAAAACCAGAAACCAACTCTGATTCACCTTCAGCAAAATCAAAAGGAGCTCGATTTACTTCAGCTAAAGAAATTAAAAATCATACTATTGAAGTAGGAAATATATAAAATATTATTCTTATAAATTCTTGATATTTTATAAATATTATTAAATTATATCTATTAATTAAAAATACTAATCTTATTATAATTAAAACTAAACTAATTTCATATGAAATTGTTTGAGCTACTCCCCGCAATCCTCCTAATAAAGCATATTTTGAATTAGAAGCTCATCCAGCAACTATTAATGGATAAACATTTATTCTAATACAACAAAAAAAAAAAATAATTCTTAAATCAAAAGAAATAATATTTATATAATAAGGAAAACTTAATCATAATAATATAGAAAAAAATAAAGAAAAAATTGGAGCTATTAAATAACAATAATAATTAGATATTAAAATAAATACTTGTTCTTTAGTAAATAATTTAATTGCATCAGAAATAGGTTGTAATAATCCTATAAATCTAACTTTATTAGGACCTTTACGAATTTGAATATACCCTAATACTTTACGTTCTATTAATGTTAAATAACCTACTCCTACTAATACAAATAAAATTAATAATAAAATTTCACATACTACTAAAAATAATTCATTAATTTTCAAGTACTATTTATATAAATATTTATATATTCATAAATTCTAAATTTATTACACTAATCTGCCAAAATAGTAATATTAAATATTAATTTAATTCAATTATAATAATAATAATTTATCTTATATTAAATCCTTTCGTACTATAATATAAAAATTAATTAAAGATAGAAACCAACCTGGCTTACACCGGTTTGAACTCAGATCATGTAAGAATTTAAAAGTCGAACAGACTTAATTATTAAGCTTCTACACCTAATCTTTTTCTTAATCCAACATCGAGGTCGCAATCTATTTTATCAATATGAACTCTCCAAAATAATTACGCTGTTATCCCTAAAGTAACTTATTTTTTTATGCATTAAAAATTAATCAAAAATTCATAAATTAATGAATTTAATAAATAAAAGTTTTATAAATTTTACTATCTCCCCAATAAAATATAAAATATAAATATTTTATAATCTTCTAAATAATTTAATATTTATATTTTATATAAAGATTTATAGGGTCTTCTCGTCTTTTAAATTTATTTTAGCTTTTTTACTAAAAAATAAAATTCTAATATATTTTTACTGAAACAGTTTATATTTCATCCAACCATTCATTCCAGTTTTCAATTAAAAAACTAATGATTATGCTACCTTTGTACAGTCAATATACTGCAGCCATTTAAAATAATTCAGTGGGCAGGTTAAACCTTATATTTAATCATAAAGAGATGTTTTTGTTAAACAGGTGAATATAAAATTTGCCGAATTCTTTAATAAAATTTATTAAATAATTATATTAATATAAAAATTTATACTAATTTTATCATTATCTTTAATTTTATTTAATTATAAAATATATATTAATAAATAATTAAAATTAAATAAATTATTATTAATTTAATAATAAATTATTACATTTTCTCTAATATTGAATAATTTTAACCCTATATTTTATTAAATTAATTATATTTATAATATTTTATTTTATAGCTTATCCCATAAAATACTTAAATTAAATAATTATTTGTTTAAATAATAAAATAAATAATATAAAATTTATAAATTAAATTTATTTCTTAATAAACTAGATACCTTTAAAAACGAATAACATTTCATTTCAAATATATTATTAAAAATAAATTTATAACTTTATATTTTCTAATATATTAAATCTTTTAAAATCGAGAAAATTAATATAATTAAATTTTATTTAATAAACCCTGATACACAAGGTACAAATTATTAATTTTTCTTTTATTATTAAAATTTTTCATATTATTTCATTTTTCTTTATCAATACTAATAAACTATAATTAATAATATTTTTTCTTAAATTAATACTAAAAAATTTACTTTTATAACTATTTTTAATATATATATATATATATATATATATATATATATAATTAATAAATAAATTTAAATCAATTTAAATTGATTTGCACAAAACTCATTTCAATGTAAATGAAATACTTAACTTTTAAGCTTTAAATTGCATTCTAGATACACTTTCCAGTACATCTACTATGTTACGACTTATCTTATTTATAAATAAGAGTGACGGGCGATATGTACATATTTTAGAGCTAAAATCAAATTATTAATCTTTATAATTTTACTATCAAATCCAATTTCATAAATATATTTCAATAATTATTCCATATAAATAAATTTATTGTAACCCATTTTCACTTAACTATTAGCTAAACCTTGATCTGATATATTTTATAATATTAATTATTAAAAATTTAAATTTCTTTTAAAATATTTATAACGACGGTATATAAACTTTACAAAATTAAGTAAGGTCCATCGTGGATTATCGATTAAGAAACAGGTTCCTCTGAATAGACTAAAATACCGCCAAATTTTTTTAATTTCAAGAACATAACTAATACTACTATAGTTTTAATATTTTAATTTATAATAATAGGGTATCTAATCCTAGTTTATTTCTAAATTTATAAATTCAATATTATATATATATATATATATATATTAATTTAATTAAAATTTCACCTAATAAATAAATTATATATATATATATATATATAAAAATAAATTTTATTTTTACCAATCAATTTTATTTGTATAATTTGTTTAACCGCAATTGCTGGCACAAATTTTATTTATACTTAACAATATAACTATTTCTAAATTTCTTTAATTTAATAATATTAATTACTGCATAATTTATTATTATTAAAATATTTTCAAAATTACTAAAATTTACATGTAAAATTAATTATTAATAAAACAATAAACATAAATTAAACTTTAATTTACTAAAACTATAATATTTTATAAATATATATTTATATTAATTAAAAAATAATGATAATTAATATTAATATAATATATAATTTAATTATATTTTTAATAAATTAATTATTATAGTATACTTATATTTATTTATTTATTTATATATATATATATATATATATATAATAATTATATATATAAATAATTATGAATATATATATATATATATATATAAACATAAAAATTATTATTTTTTAATTATAATTAAAAAATAATTAATATATATAAATTTAATCCATTATTTTTTTTAATAACAATAAATACAAAAAAAAAAAAAAAAAAAAATTACAATTAAAAAATAATGATAAAAATTAAATGATAAATTAATTGATTAAAAATAATTGATTAAAAAT